ATATGTTTCGATGCAACAACAAGATATTATTTGTAACAAGTAGTTTTGTTGGTTGGTTAATTGGTCACATTTTATTCATGAAATGGGTTGGATTGGTATTAGTCTGGATACAGCAAAATGATTCTATTAGATTTAATGTACTTATTAGATCTAATATGGCTCGAATCTTTAGTATTCTCTTATTTATTACCTGTGTCTACTATTTAGGCAGAGTACCGTCACCCATTATTACTAAGAAACTGAAAGAAACCTCAGAAACGGAAGAAAGGGGGGAAAGCGAGGAAGAAACAGATGTAGAAATAGAAACAACTTCCGAAACAAAGGGGACTAAACAGGAACAAGAGGAATCCACTGAAGAAGATCCTTCTCCTTCTCTTTTTTCGGAAGAAAAGGAGGATCCGGACAAAATGGATGAAACAGAAAAGATCCGAATGAATGGAAAGGGAAAAACAAAGGATGAATTCCACTTTAAAGAGACACGCTATAAAAATAGACCAATTTATGAAACTTCTTATCTAGATGGGAATCAAGAAAATTCGAAGTTAGAAATATTTCAAGATAAAAAGGATAAAGAGATATTCTGGTTTGAAAAACCTCTTGTTAATATTCTTTTCGACTATAAACAATGGAAGCGACCATTTCGATATATAAAAAATGATCGATTTGAAAATAAAATAGAAAATGAAATGTCACAATATTTTTTTCATACGTGTCAAAGTGATGGAAAAGAAAGGATATCCTTTACGTATCCGCCAAGTTTATCAACTTTTTTTGAAATGATACAAAGAAAGATGTCTTTTTTTACAATAGAAAAAATTTCCTATAATGAACTGTATAATCACTGGAATTATACCAATGAACAAAAAAGGAAGAACATAAGCAACCAATTTTTAAATAGAGTCGAAATTCTAGATAATAGATTCCTTCCTCTGGATATAATCGAAAAAAGAATTAGATTGTGTAATTGTAATAATGAGACTAAACAAGAATATTTACCTAAAATATGTGATTCTTTATTTAACGGACCCTTTCGCGGACAAATCAAAAAACTATTTTTACTACCAATCATAAAAACTTCTCTAGCTATAAAACATTACATAGAGACAATTTTGATAAATAATATTCATGGCATCCTTCTTACTACCAATTACACAGAATTTGACTATAAATTCACTCTATTTGATCGAAAATCATTATCAACAGAAATGAGTTATTTCTTAAATATAATTAGCAAGTTTGGAGGAAAATCAACATCAAATTTAAATTTGAAAGGACTTTATTTATTTCCGGAAAACAAACAAGTAAGAATTAATCCAGAAGATCCAATAAAAATTTTTAAATTTTTAATCAATGCAGTTATAACTGATACTAAGGATAAAACAATTAGCAAAGAATATATTGGAATAAAAGAAATAAATAAAAAAGTTCCTCGATGGTCATATAAATTAATCGACGAATTGGAACAACAGGAAGTAGCAACTGAAGAAAGTGGGGCAGAGGATTATCAAATTCGTTCACGAAAAGCCAAACGTGTCGTAATTTTTACTAATAGTCCGGAGAATACCGATACTAATGAAAAAGAGACTGATAATTCTGATCAAGATGAAGAGGTGGCTTTGATACGTTATTCACAACAACCGGATTTTCGTCGAGATATAATAAAAGGCTCTATACGAGCTCAAAGGCGTAAAATAATTATTTTGGAACTGTTTCAAGCAAATGTGTATTCCGCCCTTTTTTTAGATAGAGTAGACAAACCTCCCCTCTTTTCTTTTGATATCCCCGATCTAATGAAAATAATTTTTATAAATTTGATTTGGAAAAAGAATAAATTAAAAATTTCGGATCATACAAAGGAAAAGACAAAAGAAAGTGAGAAAGAAGAGGAGAACAAAAGAGAAATATACAAAAAAGAGGAGAAAACTCGTATAGAAATAGGGGAAATTTGGGATAGCATTATATTTGCTCAAGTAATAAGAGGTTTTGCATTAGTAATCCAATCAATTCTTAGAAAATATATTATATTACCTTCATTAATAATATCTAAAAATCTTGTTCGTATACTATTATTTCAATTTCCCGAATGGTCCGAAGATTTAAAGGATTGGACTAAAGAAATCCATATTAAATGCACCTATAATGGCGTTCAATTATCAGAAACAGAATTTCCGAAAAACTGGTTAACAGACGGTATTCAGATAAAGATTCTATTTCCTTTTCGTCTGAAACCTTGGCACAGATCTAAGTTACGATTCCCTAATAAAGATCCAATTCAAAAGAAAGAAAAAAAAGAAAAAAATGATTTTTGTTTTTTAACAGTTTGGGGAATGGAAACTGAATTACCTTTTGGTTCTCCCCGACAACAAATTTCATTTTTTGAACCCATTTATAAAAAATTAAAAAAAATAAAATTAAAATTGCAAAAAAAATGTTTTCTAGTTCTAAGAGTTTTAAAAGAAAGAACAAAATTTTTTATAAATGTATTAAAAGAAACAAAAAAATGGGTCATCAAAAGCATTCTCTTTCTAAAAAAACTAAAAAAACGAATCAAAGAACTCTCAAAAAGAAACCAAATTCTAGCATTTGTATTGAAAAAAATAGAAAGATATAAATTGAGTGAACCTAAAAAAGAAAAAGATTCGATAATCCATAATCAAATTATTCCCGAATCGTCTATTCAAATTCGATTTATGGATTGTGCAACTTACTCATTGACAGAAAAAAAAATGAAAAATCTAACTAATAGAACAAACACAATCATAACTGAAATAGAAAAAATGAAAAAAGATAAGCAAATAGGGTTTCTAACTCGAGAGATAAATATTAGCCAGACCAAAATAAGTTATGAAGATAAAAGATTAGAATCACCAAAAAACATTTGGCGAATATTAAAAAGAAAAAATCTTCGATTACTTCGTAAATTACATTTTTTTTTTAAATTTTTGATTGAAAAACTATACATATATATCTTTCTATGTATCATTATTCTATTTAGAATCATTGCAGAGCTTCTTCTTAAATTAAAAAATAAAAATTTGAATAAATACATTTATAATAATGAAGAAAATCAAGAAAGAATTGATAAAACAAATCAAAGTATAATTAACTTTATTTTGACTATAAAAAAGTCACTTTGTATTATTAATAAAAATTCACATATTTTTTGGGACTTATCTTACTTGTCACAAGCATATGTATTCTACAAATTCTCACAAATCCAAGTCAGTAACTTATATAAGTTAAGATCTGTCTTTAACTATTACGGAACATCTTTTTTTCTTAAGAATGAAATAAAAGAGTATTTTGTTGGAACGCAAGGAATATTTGATTCCGAATTAAGACAACATAAAAACCTTCGAAATTCTTTAATTAATGAATGGAAAAACTGGCTAAAGGTTCATTATCAATATGATTTATCTCAGATTAGATGGTCTAGATTAATATCACAAAAATGGCGAAATAGAGTCAATCAATATCAATGTCGTATGACTAAAAATAAAGATTTAAACAAATGTGATTCAGATGAAAAAAACCGATTCATTGAATATGAAAAACAAAATTCTTTTGAAATATATTCATTACTAAAAAAAAACAAAAAATTAAAAAAACAATATCAATATGATCTTTTATCGTATAAATCTATTAATTATGAAGATGAAAAAAACTCATATATTTATGGATTGCCATTACAAGTAAATAAGAACAAAAAAATTTATTATACTTACAATAACAATACGCCTAAACGTAAACTATTTGATATGATAGAAGGTATCCTTATCAAAAATTATCGAGTAGAAAATAATAGTATAGATATAAAAAAAAGTCCGGATAGAAAATGTTTTTATTGGAAAATTCTCAATTTTTGTCTTTCAAAGAAGATTGATATTAAGGCTTGCGTTAATATTGATACCATCACTAAGAGGAATCAAAATACTAAGATTAGTGTTAATAATTATCAAATAATCGAAAAATTTGATAAAAAAAAAAAAGGTCTTTTTTATCTCACGATTCATCAAGAAATTCACCCATTCAATCAAAAACAAAAAAAGTCTCTCGCTGATTGGATGAGAATGAATGACGAAATACCAAGTCGCCCCATATCGAATTTTGCATTTTTGTTATTCCCAGAATTTGGGATATTTTATAATACATATAAGATTAAACCCTGGGCCATACCAATCAAATTACTTCTTTTCAATTTTAATGTAAACCAAAATGTTAATAAACATAAAAGCATCACTGAAAAGAAAAAAATATCTCTTTTTTTATTTTCGAAAAAAAAAACTCTTAAATTTGAAAATAGAAATCAAGGAGAAAAAGAATTAGTCGAAAAACCATATATTAAATCCGCTCTCTCAAACAAAAAAAAAGATGGTGAACAAAGTTCTCCGGGATCAGACATGAAAAAACGTAGAAAAAAAAAGCAATACAAGACTAACATAGAAGCAGAGCTTGAGTTTTTCTTAAAAAAGTATTTGCGGTTTCAATGGAGATGGAATGATTCTTTAAATCAAAGAATAATCAATAACATCAAAGTATATTGCCTCCTCCTTAGACTGAACAGTCCAAACGAAATTGCTATATCCGCTATTCAAAGAAAAGAAATGAATCCACATATTCTGATGATCCAGAAGGATTTAACTCTTACAGAATTGATAAAAAGAGGAATATTTATTATCGAACCAGTTCGTCTGTTTGTAAAAAATGATGGACAATTTTATATATATCAAACCATAGGTATTTCATTGGTTCATAAGAATAAGCACCAAATTAATCAAAGATACCTAGAAAAAAGTTATGGCTATGCTGACACGAATAAAAATAATTTTTATGAATCCATTGCAATACATCAAAAAATGACTGGAAATATAGACAAAAATAATTATGATTTGCTTGTTCTTGAAAATATTTTATCCCCGAAGCGTCGTAGAGAATTGAGAATTCAAATTTTTTTGAATTATAGGGATATAAACAGTATCCATAGAAATACAGTATTTTTCAATGGAAATAGGATCAAAAATTGCGTGTTGAATAAAAAAAAAAATCTTGATAACGATAAAAAGAAACTAATTAAATTAAAGTTCTTTCTTTGGTCCAATTATCGATTAGAAGATTTAGCTTGTATGAATCGCTATTGGTTTGATACCAATAATGGTAGTCGTTTTAGTATGACCAGGATTCATATGTATCCGCGATTGCAAATTTATTAATGGTACATTTTTACTATATTCCCGTACCATGTCTTCGTATATGAAGACAAAGAAATAAACATACCCATTATCTTACATTTCATTCTGATACACAATACTTACTAATTTAATGAGTCATTGTATTATATTATTAATATTAATTCGATCTAGAAATGAATCAACAAAATCTTCTTATTTATTTGAAGATCTCATTTTTTTTTATTTTTTGTGAATACAGAAATAGATCATACTTTTGTATACGGTATCCGATTCGAATCCAATTCATTTTTTAAATTATATTGATTATTGATTACTAAAGTAAGTAATTTTATTTGACAAAAATAAAAAATTCTTAACGAAATTAAGAGTCTTGTGTATATCAAATTCAAATGAGTGGCATTATTATTACTGATCAAGAAATATATCTATAAAAATATCTAAAAAAAAAGAGAAAGGGACGATTCATTTTTATGATAAAAAATGCATTCATTTCAATTTTTTCGCAAGAAGAAAAAGAAGAAAACAGGGGATCCGTTGAATTCCAAGTATTGAGTTTCACCAATAAAATAAGAAGACTTACTTCACATTTAGAATTGCACAGAAAAGACTATTTATCTCAAAGGGGTCTACGTAAAATTCTGGGAAAACGTCAACGGTTGCTGTCTTATTTGTCAAATAAAAATAGAGTACGTTATAAATACTTAATTAATCAATTGGGTATTCGGGAATCAAAAATTAGTTAATTTGAAAAGTCATTTTGAATTATTTGATTTATTAGATCTTGAATTTTGATGAACTTTTTTTCGTTTTGCGCAATTCATGGAAGAATGAATCGAGGAAAAACTTATGAATATACCAGCTACAAGAAAAGATCTCATGATAGTCAATATGGGCCCCCACCACCCGTCAATGCATGGTGTTCTTCGACTCATCGTTACTCTGGACAGTGAAAATGTTATTGACTGTGAACCAATATTGGGTTATTTACACAGGGGGATGGAAAAAATTGCGGAAAACCGAACAATTATACAATATCTTCCTTATGTAACTCGTTGGGATTATTTAGCTACTATGTTCACAGAAGCAATAACTGTAAATGGGCCAGAACAGTTAGGAAATATTCAAATACCTAAAAGAGCCAGTTATATCAGAGTAATTATGTTGGAATTGAGTCGTATAGCTTCTCATCTGTTATGGCTCGGCCCCTTTATGGCAGATATTGGTGCACAAACTCCTTTCTTCTATATTTTCAGAGAAAGAGAATTTATATATGATCTATTCGAAGCTGCCACTGGTATGAGAATGATGCATAATTATTTTCGTATCGGAGGGGTAGCGGCTGATCTACCTCATGGGTGGATAGATAAATGTTTGGATTTCTGCAATTATTTTTTAACAGGAGTTACTGAATATCAAAAACTTATTACACGAAATCCTATTTTTTTAGAACGCGTTGAAGGTGTAGGCATTATTGGTAGAGACGAAGTAATAAATTGGGGTTTATCAGGACCAATGTTGCGAGCTTCCGGAATACAATGGGATCTTCGTAAAGTTGATCATTATGAGTGTTATGACGAATTGGATTGGGAAGTCCAATGGCAAAAAGAAGGGGATTCATTAGCTCGTTATTTAGTCCGAATTGGTGAAATGACAGAATCCATAAAAATTATTCAACAGGCTCTAGAAGGAATTCCGGGGGGGCCCTATGAGAATTTAGAACTTCGATACTTTGATAGAGAAAGGTATCCAGAATGGCATGATTTTGAATATCGATTCATTAGTAAAAAACCTTCTCCTATTTTTGAATTGCCGAAACAAGAACTTTATGTAAGAGTCGAAGCCCCAAAGGGTGAATTGGGAATTTTTCTGATAGGGGATCAGAGTGGTTTTCCTTGGAGATGGAAAATTCGCCCGCCGGGTTTTATCAATTTGCAAATTCTTCCTCAGTTAGTTAAAAGAATGAAATTGGCTGATATTATGACAATACTAGGTAGCATAGATATCATTATGGGAGAAGTTGATCGTTGAAATGATAATTGATACAACGGAAATACAAGATATTAATTCTTTTTACAGAGTAGAATCTTTAAAAGGGGTCTATGGAATTATATCGGCGCTTGTCCCTATTTTGACTCTTGTATTGGGAATCACAATAGGCGTATTAGTAATTGTATGGTTAGAAAGAGAAATATCCGCAGGGCTACAACAACGTATTGGACCTGAATACGCCGGTCCTTTAGGAATTCTTCAAGCTCTAGCAGATGGGACAAAACTACTTTTCAAAGAGAATCTTCTTCCATCTAGAGGAGATACTAGTTTATTTAGTATCGGACCATCCATAGCAGTCATATCCATTCTGCTAAGTTATTTAGTAATTCCTTTTGACTATCGTCTTGTTTTAACCGATCTCAATATTGGAGTTTTTTTATGGATTGCGGTTTCAAGTATTGCTCCCATTGGACTTCTTATGTCAGGATATGGTTCAAATAATAAATATTCCTTTTTAGGTGGTCTACGAGCTGCTGCTCAATCGATTAGTTATGAAATACCATTAACTCTATGTGTATTATCAATATCTCTACGTGCGATTCGTTGAAACATAAACTTTTCCCTATTCCTTTCTTTCTAGTCTTTATAGAAAAAGAGGGGGAAAAAATTGCATACATATCTTCATTTTTTTATTCATTATTCGGATTAATGAATTAAATTAGATAGTTATATGAGTGAAAAAAAAACAGCTATAGCTATATAATATATATATTCGCAGTAAAATTATTGAGTCTCGTCTTCAATGTATAAGAAGAATTAAAGAGTTGAACATAAATAAACAGAAGAAGAGACCGTTTACCCCAAGATTGGTTGATTAGTCATATCATCCTAGCTTGAAGCGGGTTCAAAAAATCAACCTATTCCGTTTTCACTAGCGTTTGTATGTATTACCCTAAAGCGGGAGTTTTAGCAAAAATGAGTGGACGGTTAGAAACGCCAAAGTACGCAAAGGATTAGTAATAGAAATTGTGTAATTTATCCCAAAGGACATTTACACATAATATAACAAGAATACTAATTGGGGCTTTAAGTTAGTAGAAATGATTAAGCAGTACTCCCCACGATTCCGATCCAGAGTATACTCCTATCCACTGATTCAAATAAATGACTATCGGAAACGAAATAATCCTTTATTTTGTAAGCTCCCCCCTTTTTTTTTCAGAAAAGAAAGAAGAATAGGAATGAAAAAAAAAAATAGAAAAAATACAATTAAAAAAAAAAGAGATCTTTTTTTTTTTTTTCGTATATGGATAGTCATAGAGATAGAATTAGTGTCATAATTTATCAACTAAACTAATAGAATATCTCATTTTTTTTCATAATTAAAAATGACGGGTTATTGATATTTCTACAAGCAGTATTTTATTGAAGACTTAAAGTTATTACTCAACAAATAAAATTTTAAATTATTTATTAAAATCTTAAAAATTATTCATTAAATAAAGGATAAGATCAATTCAGACGTAGTTTTTTTTTTTTTTTATTATTATATAACAGACAGAATTTAAGCGGTCTAATTCAGGGCCTTTGTTAAATTTGGAACCTATCTATCCTATAAATATATCAAGATAAATAATACCGACTCGGTCCTTAAATTTATTTATGCCCTAAGGGAGCCGTATGAGGTGAAAATCTCATGTACGGTTCTGTAATAGCGATGGTAACAGTGATGTTATCACCGACTATGATTATCTAACAGTTTAAGTACAGTTGATATAGTTGAGGCTCAATCAAAATATGGTTTTTTGGGGTGGAATTTGTGGCGTCAACCTATAGGGTTTATCGTTTTTCTAATTTCTTCCCTAGCAGAATGTGAGAGATTACCTTTTGATTTACCAGAAGCAGAAGAAGAATTAGTAGCAGGTTATCAAACCGAATATTCGGGCATTAAATTTGGTTTATTTTATGTTGCTTCCTATCTAAACCTATTAGTTTCTTCATTATTTGTAACAGTTCTTTACTTGGGCGGTTGGAATATCTCTATTCCGTACATATTGGTTTCTGAGTTTTTTGAAATAAATAAAGCACGCTGGGTCTTTGGAACGACAATTGGTATCTTTATTACATTAGCCAAAACTTATTTGTTCTTGTTCATTCCTATCACAACAAGATGGACTTTACCTAGGCTAAGAATAGACCAACTATTAAATTTGGGATGGAAATTTCTTTTACCTATTTCTCTTGGTAATCTATTATTAACAACTTCTTTCCAACTTCTTTCACTGTAAAGGAATACTACATTCTATATTTGCGCCTTGTCTCAAACAAGAGAAAGAAACAAACATAAAAATATTCATAGAGATTTACGATATGTTTCCTATGGTAACTGGGGTCATGAATTATGGTCAACAAACAGTACGAGCTGCAAGGTACATTGGTCAAAGTTTCATGATTACCTTATCCCATGCAAATCGTTTACCTGTAACTATTCAATATCCTTATGAAAAATTAATCACATCAGAACGTTTCCGCGGTCGAATCCATTTTGAGTTTGATAAATGTATTGCTTGTGAAGTATGTGTTCGTGTATGCCCTATAGATCTACCTGTTATTGATTGGAAATTGGAAACTAATATTCGAAAGAAACGGTTGCTTAATTACAGTATTGATTTCGGAATCTGTATATTTTGTGGTAACTGTGTTGAGTATTGTCCAACAAATTGTTTATCAATGACTGAAGAATATGAGCTTTCTACTTATGATCGTCATGAATTGAATTATAATCAAATTGCCTTGGGTCGTTTACCAATGTCAGTAATTGACGATTATACAATTCGAACAATTTTAAATTCACCTAAAAAAAATAAGTAAATGAAATCAAAAAAAGTAAATCCTTTGATTAAAGATAAAGAGTAATTTCCAATTTATAAGGTTCAGTTTTGATCGAAAGGAATGCCGTTTTTTTCGTTTATTTTGTTTAGTCACTAACTACAAATTCTAACTATTGATTGGTTGGTTCGTGCTTCAATTTGGATTGAAAATCTATGAATATATCTGTAATTTTTTCGAAATCTAAATATAGTTTTGAACCACTCTTTAACTTTAAGATAAAGAATGATATTAGTCCAAGAACTGTACCTACATCAATTCACATTTCTTAGGATTTAATTCAATTAAGAACTTTTCAGAAAAAAATTTTCCTGGTGGTTCAATAAGGTCATGAAAAAATTTCAATTTATTTATCTCTTTACATATAATGGATTTGCCCGGACCAATACATGATTTTCTTTTAGTCTTTTTGGGATCCGGTCTTATATTAGGAGGCATAGGGGTAGTATTACTTACCAACCCAATTTATTCTGCTTTTTCGTTGGGACTGGTTCTTGTTTGTATATCCTTATTCTATATTCTATCAAACTCTCATTTTGTAGCTGCCGCACAGCTCCTTATTTACGTGGGAGCTATAAATGTTTTAATTATATTTGCTGTCATGTTCATGAACGGTTCAGAATATTACAAAGATTTTCATCTTTGGACCGTTGGGGATGGCGTTACTTTGTTGATTTGTACAGGTATTTTTGTTTCACTAATGACTACTATTCTGGATACGTCATGGTACGGGATTATTTGGACTACAAGATCAAACCAAATTATAGAGCAAGATTTGATAAGTAACAGTCAACAAATTGGAATTTATTTATCAACAGATTTTTTTCTTCCATTTGAACTCATTTCGATAATTCTTTTAGCTGCTTTGATAGGCGCAATTGCTGTGGCCCGCCAGTAATAAATCTTTCGAACTAGTAACCGAAATAAAAATGAAACTTTGTTCTGTGTTATCATATCCATTTCTGCTCAGCTCACTTCAATCTTATTTGAAGATTGTTTATGTCTAAAATAGAAATTATTTTATTTGATCTATTGGCAATAGATTTTCTTATTCAGTACTTTTTTTTATTCTAGTCACTTAAACTCATTAAATTGTTTTTCATCTTGAAATGAATCAAAATTGATAAGGAGTTGGTCAATGATGCTCGAACATGTACTTGTTGTGAGTGCCTATTTATTTTCTATCGGTATTTATGGATTGATCACAAGTCGAAATATGGTTAGAGCCCTTATGTGTCTTGAACTTATACTGAATGCAGTTAATATAAATTTCGTAACATTTTCTGATTTTTTTGATAGTCGCCAATTAAAAGGAAATATTTTTTCAATTTTTGTTATAGCTATTGCAGCCGCTGAAGCAGCTATTGGACCAGCTATTGTTTCCGCAATTTATCGTAACAAAAAATCAACTCGTATCAATCAATCGAATTTGTTGAATAAGTAGTAGTGTATTAATCATAGAAGTTCTAATATTTATCAAGTCAAATTAACATGGATGATACATAACGTATTGATCGTGTTTACAAAAAATGCAAGAAATCAAAGTATCTTGGACCTCTCGTAGGAGTCGATCTGGAAGCAGATTGATTAGAAAAATTCTGGTAAATCATTGATTCATCTGGTGTCTAAATATATGTATAATTCATTTACAAGTTTACTAGATCGAAAATTTATGATGTTCAAAAATTTATATATCCAATGTCACATTCAGTAAAGATTTATGATACATGTATAGGGTGTACTCAATGTGTACGAGCCTGCCCCACAGATGTATTAGAGATGATACCTTGGGACGGATGTAAAGCTAAGCAAATTGCTTCTGCTCCAAGAACAGAAGACTGTGTTGGTTGTAAGAGATGTGAATCCGCCTGTCCAACGGATTACTTGAGTGTTCGAGTTTATTTATGGCATGAAACAACTCGAAGCATGGGCCTAGCTTATTGATCCCTTTCCCAAATCCCACCTGAATATATTTTATTTTTTTTTACCGACAAAAATCCCCCTGCTTGAAAAATCAAATATATATTTGATTTTTCGAGCACGGATTTTTCTGGTCCAAGTGTATCTTGTTTTTACTACGAATTATTTTCCTTGGTTAACAATAGTGGTAGTTTTGCCAATATTCGCGGGTTCCTTAATTATCTTTCTTCCTCATAGAGGAAATAAGATAATTAGGTGGTACACTATATTTATATGTACCGTAGAACTCCTTCTAATAACTTATGCATTCTATTATCATTTCCAATTGGACGATCCATTAATGCAACTGACGGAGGATTATAAATGGATCAATTTTTTTGATTTTTACTGGAGATTGGGAATAGATGGACTTTCTATAGGACCTATTTTGCTGACAGGATTTATCACCACTTTAGCTACTTCAGCGGCTCGGCCGGTTACTCGAGATTCCCGATTATTCCATTTCCTGATGTTAGCAATGTATAGTGGTCAAATAGGATCATTTTCTTCTCGAGACCTTTTACTTTTTTTCATCATGTGGGAGTTAGAATTAATTCCCGTTTATCTACTTCTATCCGTGTGGGGGGGAAAAAAACGTTTATATTCAGCTACAAAGTTTATTTTGTACACTGCAGGAAGTTCCGTTTTTTTATTAATGGGAGTTCTGAGTATCGGTTTATATGGTTCCAATGAACCAACATTCAATTTTGAAATATCAGTTAATCAATCTTATCCAGTAGTACTGGAAATAATATTCTATATTGGATTTCTTATTGCTTTTGCTGTCAAATCACCGATTATACCTTTACATACATGGTTACCAGACACCCATGGAGAGGCACATTACAGTACTTGTATGCTTCTAGCTGGAATATTATTAAAAATGGGAGCATATGGATTGGTTCGGATCAATATGGAATTATTGCCCCGCGCTCATTCTATATTTGCTCCCTGGTTGATGATAGTAGGCACACTTCAAATAATCTATGCAGCTTCAGCATCTCCTGGTCAACGTAATTTAAAAAAAAGAATAGCCTATTCCTCCGTATCTCATATGGGTTTCATAATTATAGGAATTGGCTCTATAAGTGATATGGGCCTCAATGGAGCCATTTTACAAATAATATCTCATGGCTTTATTGGCGCTGCACTTTTTTTCTTGGCAGGAACGAGTTTTGATAGAATACGTCTTGTTTATCTCGACGAAATGGGGGGAATGGCGATCCCAGTTCCAAAAATATTCACGACTTTCAGTATCTTATCGATGGCTTCCCTTGCATTACCGGGGATGAGTGGTTTTGTTGCAGAATTAATAGTATTTTTTGGACTAATTACCAGCCAAAAATTTTTTTTAATAACAAAAATACTAATTACATTTGTAATGGCAATTGGAATGATATTAACTCCTATTTATTCATTATCTATGTTACGCCAAATGTTCTATGGATACAAGTTTTTTAATGCTCCAAACTCTTATTTTTTTGATTCTGGACCGAGAGAGTTATTTGTTTCGATCTCTATCCTTTTACCTGTAATAGGTATTGGTATTTATCCGGATTTCGTTTTCTCACTATCCGTTGACAAGGTCGAAGATATTATATCTAATTATTTTTATAGATAATTATTAAAAAATTAATAAAATAAAAAATCAAACATCAATCTTATAGTATAATAAGAATAAGATGTTTAAAAAATTCGTTGTACAATTACAAAAAACAAATATTTTTTCTTCTCTTAAGTTTATTTTTAACTTAAGTTAAAAATAAAAATGAATTATACTTTTAACCAGATATGTTTGGCCTTTGTAAGAACCTTTTGAATCAAACTAGTGATTCAAAAGGTTCTCGCTGGCTTACACGATGTTTTCTTATATATATGCTGTCCCATGTTTATTTGTGTTCATTAGGTCCTTTTTTCAGTTAGATGTTAGGGTAAATGAACCATAACTATGTAACCCTATTCCTAATAGATTGACCCCAAAATAGCATATCCAAATTATAAGAAATCCCATAGAGGCTACAATTGCAGAATTTACAACCTCAAAATTTTTATTTGTTCGAATATGTAAATAAATCGCGAATACGGTCCAAGTAATAAATGCCCAAGTTTCTTTCGGATCCCAATTCCAATATGAGCCCCATGCCTCATTTGCCCATACTGCTCCCGAAAGAATACCTATGGTTAAAAAGATAAAACCTATACCAATAATACGATAACTCCAATGATCCAATTGTTGAATCAATTGAGACCTATAATAATTCCTAGAAGAAATTAAGGAAGTGTTCCATAAAACATTGTTTCTTTCGTTCATGTATTGGATCTCATCAAAATAAAACGACTCATTATTGCTTTTCTCAAAAAGACTTATGACTTTGCGAGATGTAATGACTATAAGAGCTACTGATAATAATGATCCACATAAAAGAGATGCATAGCCAAATACCATCATACTTACATGCATCATTAACCAATGAGATTGGAGAGCGGGTACTAATAGTACGGATTGATGCATTTCGGTTAAAAAACCAGAAGTAGCAAAGCCTTGGGTAAAAATAACACTTGGCGCGGTTATTGCGCTTAAAGGGTTTATATTTTTTTTTAAATACGGAACCATATGAATAATGGACAAACTCCATGAAAGAAAAATGAATGATTCGTATAAATCACTTAAAGGTAAATGCCTTGAATAAATCCAACGAGTAACTAATAATCCTGTTATACAGACAAAAGTAGTTTTTATGCCTTTTTCTGATGAATCATATAGTCCTACGCTTTCATTAACTAATAAGATTATCAAACGAATTGAAATTATAATTGAAACAACCGAAAAGGATATATGAGTTAATATATGCTCTAAAATGGAAAATATCATAAAAAAATTATAAAAAAAGAGGAGAATCTCCCAATTATAGAAATGGAAATCGGGAATAGAATTCATTATCATTATAGGGCTTACTCTTTTATAAGATGCCATGCCGCCACTCGGACTCGAACCGAGATGCTCTAGCACTGCTTCCTAAGAGCAGCGTGTCTACCGATTTCACCATAGCGGCTTTTCGAAATCAGAATAACCTATTTTTATTCAATTGTCGAGGTTAAAGTACTCACAATATTTTTTAGTTTTATTTTATAAGAAACATTGAAATTCATGAATAAAGAAATTGATGAATCAAAACTCGTTTAAAAAATAGTGATTTGAACCTAGTTACAATAATAATCCTTATTTTTTATTATTTTATTTAACGTAACATTAACAATGGAGTTCTTTTAGTTTATACTCTGCTAAAATGGAACTTTTCTAACTACATAGTTTTTACCGCAATTCAATGTTCTTTTTTTCTTTTTATTATTTTTTTTATGACCAAAATTGATACATTTCTCGTATAAAATATCCATTGATAAAAGCTTCTTGTCGCATTTAGGTGGATATTTTATACGAGGGATATAAGGGATATATAAGGATAAGGATTATATATATTGATAATCATTTTTTAAAATGAGTGTTCAGAAAATTCCAAAACAAGTTTTAAACTTAAAAAATTAGTTTCAACGAATCATTAATTTGGATTAAAGATCTTATATTATGTTTGTTCTTTTCTAATAAATATTTGTTCTTTCCTATTTGAAAATAATTTATATATAGATATACTAATTTATATATAAAAAGATTATTCTATATAAATTAGTATAAATTCTAAACGAAATTCAAAACTAGACTCTTTTTAGAGTCAGAGATAGATCCAGATTATTCCAATGTTTAATTATTTATTTCTTGTTGTACAAAAAAACTTTTTGAATTCCCTGTAGAAAGAGATTTCGCTAATGAAAAAACTTTTAATGCTACCCAATACCCCTTCCTTTTCCAAATATTCTTACGAATTCGTTTTTTTGATATGGAAGTACGTTTTTTTGGAACTGCCATTAAAAAATTATGATAGGGTATTCAGTTCTATAGTTGGATGTGAAAGACATCTATTGTTCAAAACCAATTGTTTTTTACTATATAATTCTCTCTTTATTGTCTAAATTCGACTCTTTTCATAAAAAAATATAAACCAAAGCGGTTGTGCCTTTATGTTGTTTATTTTCGTCATGCTATATTTATACATGTAATAAAATACATCAAAAAGTTTAAGAAACCAAACTTTTATTTTTGAATTTAATAAAAAAACGTTAATAATTTTTATTTATATTAATTGCTTAATTGGTCAAGCTCAAAAAAAGAGTGCACCTAATGAAAATTGTAAAATTAAAATGAGACTAGTAGTTAATCTGTTAAAGTATACATTATTTTTTATATAAAAAAGAAGTCCTTTTATTTTTGTAATTTCTTCACTCAATTAAAAAACTTCATTGGTTAATGATTCTGAATAAACGAACTAAAAAAAAAAAAATAACTCTTTTTTTTTGGGGGGGGGGTTAAGTTATGGACTGTATCTGTCTTTTATGAATTCTATTAAAATAACATATTCTTTTTGGTCTAATTATTTGTTCTTACTCTCTCTAGAGATTAAAATATTGTATTATGTAAATTGTAATAAGTAATAAGAATTGAAATTTTTATTTTTTTTTTTTGTTTGAAGTATTTGCAAAAGATTTAGAATAATTAAGAATAAAAAATATTTATTTTAGTTTTACATATCTTATCTTAATTTTTTTTATTAACTGACTCCTTTCAAAAAATAAGAGCTGATGAATCAGAAACAGTTAACTAAGAATAAAAGATTTTTATTTATTTTTATGGAATATACATACCAATATTCATGGATCATACCTTTCATTCCAGTTATAATTCCTATGTTAATAGGGGTGGGACTTCTCCTTTTTCCGAAGGCAACAAAAAATCTTCGCCGCATGTGGGCTTTTCCTAGTGTTTTATTGTTAAGTATAGTTATGATTTTTTCAGCCAATCTGTCTATTCAGCAAATAAATAACAGTTATATCTATCAATATGTATGGTCTTGGACCATCAATAATGACTTTTCTTTAGAGTTCAGCTACTTGATCGATCCACTTACTTCTATTATGTTAATCTTAATTACTACTGTTGGAATTATGGTTCTTATTTATAGTGACAATTATATGTCTCATGATCAAGGATATTTGAGATTTTTTGCTTATATGAGTTTTTTCAATACTTCAATGCTGGGATTAGTGACTAGTTCTAATTTGATACAAATTTATATTTTTTGGGAATTAGTTGGAGTGTGTTCTTATCTATTAATAGGTTTTTGGTTCACACGACCGATTGCCGCGAATGCTTGTCAAAAAGCGTTTGTAACTAATCGTGTCGGGGATTTTGGTTTATTATTAGGAATTTTAGGTCTTTATTGGATAACGGGCAGTTTCGAATTTCGGGATTTGTTTGAAATATTCAATAGTTTGATTTATAATAATGAAGTTCATTTTTTATTTGTTACTTTGTGTGCCTTCTTATTATTTTCTGGTGCAATTGCTAAATCCGCTCAATTCCCCCTTCACGTATGGTTACCTGACGCTATGGAAGGACCTACTCCTATTTCAGCTCTTATACATGCTGCTACTATGGTAGCAGCAGGAATTTTTCTTGTCGCTCGGCTTCTTCCTCTTTTTATGGTTATACCTTACATAATGAATATAATAGCCTTAATAGGTATAATAACATTACTATTAGGAGCTACTTTAGCTCTTGCTCAAAAAGATATTAAGAGAAGTTTAGCCTATTCTACAATGTCTCAATTGGGTTATATGATGTTAGCTCTAGGTATTGGGTCTTATCGAGCTGCTTTATTTCATTTGATTACTCATGCTTATTCAAAAGCATTGTTGTTTTTAGGGTCCGGATCAATCATTCATTCAATGGAAGCTATTGTTGGATATTCTCCAGATAAAAGTCAAAATATGGTTCTTATGGGTGGTTTAATAAAACATGTGCCAATTACAAAAACTGCTTTTTTATTAGGTATACTTTCCCTTTGTGGTATTCCACCCCTTGCCTGTTTTTGGTCCAAAGATGAAATTCTTAATGATAGTTGGTTGTATTCACCGATTTTTGCAATAATAGCTTTTTCCACAGCAGGATTAACTGCATTTTATATGTTTCGGATCTATTTACTTACGTTTGAGGGCTCTTTAAATGTTAATTTTCAAAATTACAGCGGCAAAACAAATAACTCGTTTTATTCAATATCTCTATGGGGTAAAGATAAAGAAGGGAAAAAAATAATTAAAAAAGATTTTCGGTTATTATCTTTATTAACAATGAATAATAATGAAAGGATTTCTTTTTTGGGGAAGAAGACATATCCAATTGATATTAATATAAGAAAGATGACGCGACCCTTTATTACTATTGCTCATTTTGGCATTAAGAACACTTTTTCGTATCCCCATGAATCGGATAGTACTATGCTATTTCCTATGCTTGTATTAGGTATATTTACTTTGTTCGTTGGAGCCATAGGAATTCCTTTGAATCAACAAGGAATGGATTTTGATATATTATCAAAATTGTTAACTCCAGCTATAATATATCAAAATTCAAATAATTCTGTGTATTGGTATGAATTTGTGACAAATGCAAGTTTTTCATTGAGTATAGCTTATATCGGAATATTTATAGCGTCTTTTTTATATAAGCCTGTTTATTCATCTTTACAAAATTTGAACTTCCGAAATTCATTTCTTAAAAGTGTTCCCAATCGAATTCTTTGGGAAAAAATAATAAATGTGATATATGATTGGTCATATAATCGTGGTTACATAGATGTTTTTTATGCAATATCCTTCAATAACGGTATAAGAGGATTAGCTCAACTAACTCATTTTTTTGATAAACGAGTAATTGAAGGAATTACGAATGGAGTCGGTATTACAAGTTTTTTTGTCGGAGAGGGTATCAAATATATAGGTGGTGGCCGAATTTCTTCTTATCTCTTATTGTATTTATTTTATGTATTCATTTTTTTATTCATTTTCATTTTTTAAATTATAAAATTTAAAAGTAAGTTAATTTATATTAAAAATAAGTTATATTATAATTATATTATAAGAAAAAATTTTTACATTTTTATTTATTTCATTTTTATTCATTTTCTATTTTATTTTCAAATCGATCATTTTTTATATATCGAAATGGTCGCTTCCATTGTTTATAGTCGAAAAGAATATTAACAAGAGGTTTTTCAAACCAGAATATCTCTTTATCCTTTTTATCTTGAAATATTTCTAACTTCGAATTTTCTTGATTCCCATCTAGATAAGAAGTTTCATAAATTGGTCTATTTTTATAGCGTGTCTCTTTAAAGTGGAATTCATCCTTTGTTTTTCCCTTTCCATTCATTCGGATCTTTTCTGTTTCATCCATTTTGTCCGGATCCTCCTTTTCTTCCGAAAAAAGAGAAGGAGAAGGATCTTCTTCAGTGGATTCCTCTTGTTCCTGTTTAGTCCCCTTTGTTTCGGAAGTTGTTTCTATTTCTACATCTGTTTCTTCCTCGCTTTCCCCCCTTTCTTCCGTTTCTGAGGTTTCTTTCAGTTTCTTAGTAATAATGGGTGACGGTACTCTGCCTAAATAGTAGACACAGGTAATAAATAAGAGAATACTAAAGATTCGAGCCATATTAGATCTAATAAGTACATTAAATCTAATAGAATCATTTTGCTGTATCCAGACTAATACCAATCCAACCCATTTCATGAATAAAATGTGACCAATTAACCAACCAACAAAACTACTTGTTACAAATAATATCTTGTTGTTGCATCGAAACATATAAATGTTGACTAATCTGACTAACATTGAACTTGGTAAAATGAAATGGTTGAATAATTGAAAAATTAGATTATTCAGGAATACGCATTGAATGCTAAGATTACGCATTGAGTTTCTGGTAGTAGATCCATAATCAAAAAAGTGTTTGTGATTGTTCCAGAAGAAATGAAACAAAAGATACGGTAGAGCTAGTACAGTTATTGTATAAGGTCTACCCAATGCTA